GTTATTGTAGCTTACACCAAAGCACAGCACTGAAAATGCTGAGACGGTATTACACCCAAATAACACAAAGTCTTGGTCCTGAACCTGACATTATCTGTGACCTTACCTATACATGCAAGCCTCTACACAACGGTGAAAAAGCCCACAACCAATAAAGGAGCAGGCATCAGGTCTAACGAGAACCCCTCCCCACCCACAACGCCAAGCATTTGCCACACCCCCACGGGCCTACAGCAGTAACTAACATTGGGCTATAAGTGCAAACTTGACCCAGTAAAGGATCATACAGAGCCGGTTAATCTCGTGCCAGCGACCGCGGTTATACGACAGACTCAAGATAATGCAAACGGCGTAAAGCACGGCTAGAACAAAGTATTCCCACTTAAGGATGAAACAAAACCAGGCTGTAAAACGCCCTAAGTTAAACTAAAATCAACTCCTTAAAAAAATAACCTTTTCAACCCGTGAAAACTGGGACACAAACTAGGATTAGATACCCTACTATGCCCAGCCGTAACACGGGCAACACCATTGCTCGCCAAACCATTACGAGTGAAAACTTAAAACTTAAAGGACTTGACGGTACTTCACCCAACCTAGAGGAGCCTGTCTAATAACCGATAACCCACGATTAACCCAACCACTTCTGGCCACACAGTCTATATACCGCCGTCGCCAGCTCACCTTGCAAGAGAAACAAAGTGAACCAAACAGTAATACACTAACACGACAGGTCGAGGTGTAACTCATGAAGTGGACCAAGATGGGCTACATTTTCTAACACAGACTATACGAACAAAGACATGAAACCATCCTTTAAAGGCGGATTTAGTAGTAAGATAAGAACACAATACTTAGCTGAACCCAATGCAATGAAGTGCGTACACACCGCCCGTCATCCCTGTCATCAACCAAAACAACCCAACATATACCAACCAACAAAAACACGAAACAGGGCAAGTCGTAACATGGTAAGCGTACTGGAAAGTGCGCTTAGAAAAACAAAAAGTAGCTTACAACTAAAGCACTCGACTTACACTCGAACGATGTTAAAATAACCTTTTTGAGCTAAAACCGTAGTCTAAACAAAACTCAAGAAACTCAAAACACACAAAACAAAACATTTGACCCACCCAGTAGATGCGATCGAACATTATCACAGCACTTAAGTACCGCAAGGGAATCGACTAATTAAGCAAAAAAAAGCAAAGATAAAACCTTGTACCTTTTGCATTATGGTTTAGCAAGAATTACAGGACAAAACGCACCACTATAAGCCCCAACCACCCGAAACCAGATGAGCTACTTTAAAGCAGCCTTCAGGGCCAATCCTTCTCTGTAGCAAAAGAGTGGAAAGACTTAAAAGTAGCGGTGAAATGCCTATCGAATCTGGAGATAGCTGGCTACCCAAAACAGAATCTAAGTTCACCTTTAGACCTTCATATCACACACTAGAAAGCTAAAGACACTCAATAGGGGTACAGCTCTATTGAAACAGGATACAACCTGACCTTGAGAATAAAATCACCCATAATCTACAAGTAGGCCTTAAAGCAGCCACCTATAAAAATATCGTTTAAAGAATTATAACAAAAATCCCCCACCCAATACAATATTCCAAGTACAACTAAGGGTAAATCTATCAACATAGATAAACTTATGCTAAAACTAATAATAAGAAAACTTCTCTAAGTGCAACTGTCCGCAAGAAACAGAAAATCTACTCGCAATCAACAGACCAAAAAAGGAATGATACTACCACCTACACAACTAACACACAAACTGTGACCCCAACACAGGAGCACACCAAAGAAAGATAAAACATTACAAAAGGAACTCGGCAACCAATGACTTCAACTGTTTACCAAAAACATAACCTTTAGCTAAAACCAGTATTAAAGGCAATGCCTGCCCAGTGAGACCTTCTTCAACGGCCGCGGTACCCTAACCGTGCAAAGGTAGCGTAATCACTTGTCTATTAATTGTAGACCCGTATGAAAGGCCACATGAAAGTCAGACTGTCTCTTGTAATTAATCAATTAAACTGATCTTCCAGTACAAAAGCTGAAATGAACATATAAGACCAGAAGACCCTGTGAAGCTTAAATTAACCTACTAAAACCCATAGTAGCTACTTTCAGTTGGGGCGACTTTGGAACAAAACAAAACTTCCAAGCACCATGAGCTATCCCTCATACACCAGGCCAACAAGCCACCACAAGACCCAGTAACACTGATAACCGAACCAAGTTACTCCAGGGATAACAGCGCCATCTTCTTTAAGAGCCCATATCAAAAAGAAGGTTTACGACCTCGATGTTGGATCAGGACACCCAGGTGGTGCAACCGCTACCAAAGGTTCGTTTGTTCAACGATTAACAGTCCCACGTGATCTGAGTTCAGACCGGAGCAATCCAGGTCAGTTTCTATCTATAAAAAGCCCTTTCTAGTACGAAAGGACCGAAAGAGCAAAGCCAATACCAAAAGCACGCTTTAACAAAAAATATAAATAAACTCAATATACAACCATTAATAAACCCAAGCCAAGAAAAGGCCAATTAAGGACACACCCCGCCTTAATAATAACCAACATCCTACTCGACATCGCCAACCCACTACTATACATCATCTCCATCCTAATCGCAGTAGCCTTCCTTACCTTACTAGAACGAAAACTACTAGGGTACATACAACTACGAAAAGGTCCGAACCTAGTAGGCCCATTGGGTCTACTACAGCCAATCGCAGACGGAATTAAACTCATCCTAAAAGAACCAACAAAACCCACACTTTCCTCCCCAATCCTATTTACCCTCTCCCCAATCATAGCATTAACCTTAGCATTAACCACCTGAGCCCCAATACCCATACCATTCCCACTAACCAACATGAATCTAGCCCTACTATTCATCATAGCCATATCAGGCATATTCACATACACAATCCTATGATCCGGCTGATCATCAAACTCAAAATACCCACTTATAGGCGCCATACGAGCCGTAGCACAAATCATTTCATACGAAGTCACGCTAGGATTAATCATTATATCCATAGCCACAATCACTGGAGGCTACTCACTACAAGCTTTCACAACAACTCAAGAACCAATATGACTACTACTCCCCTCATGACCACTCGCCATAATATGATTTACATCGACACTAGCAGAAACCAACCGATCCCCATTTGACCTAACAGAAGGAGAATCCGAACTAGTCTCCGGATTCAACGTAGAGTTCTCAGCCGGACCATTCGCCCTACTTTTCCTAGCAGAATACACAAACATCCTAATAATAAACACCCTATCTGCCATAATATTCCTAAACCCAGGAACACAAAACACACCATTATTCACAATTAACCTTATAACAAAATCAATCCTCCTTACAACTATATTCCTATGAATCCGAGCATCCTACCCACGATTCCGATATGATCAGTTAATACACCTCCTATGAAAGCAATACCTACCCCTAACCCTAGCCATGTGTATACTAAACATCTCAACCACAACAGCCTTCCACGGCACCCCACCACAATGGAAGTGTGCCCGAGACAGGGATTACCTTGATAGAGTAAACACAGGATTACAACCCTCACTTCCTTTGCTTCAATAAACCTAAACCCGCTATAAAAATATAACCCCCTCGGCCCCCCCCCTTACCCCCCCCCACTTACATAGGAGGAATTAGATATATACACACATTAGGATTTTCCCTATCTTTTCACCCTATGTATAATCTTACATTAATGGTTTGCCTCATGAATATTAAACCAGAATTTCCAATTAAATATTTTAACCTAAAATTGCCTTTGTACACTATATTAGCTCCTCATTTCTTGGTCGTTCAATGCTGCACGGATTATAGTACTTATTAATGCTCATGTCTATCCTTGATCTGGTGGTGTCTCTTAGTTTAACGCTTCCCGTGAAATCCTCTATCCTTTCATACATGCTAACCATTCGACTTCTCACGTCCATAAGTGCTACCCCTCCTCTCTTGCTCTTTCCAAGACCGCTGGTTACACTCTCAAGATCATCTCGATGGTCCGGAACCACCCCTCCATACTAGCTTTTTCCAAGACCTTTGGTCGCACCCTTTATATGGTACAATTCACCTCATGTTCTGATCAGCTATGCCAGTCCACCACTGGTATCCCTTTTTTCTCTCTCCCTTTCACCTGACTACCATATATGCACACACACAGTTAGGCATTTAGTCCGGGTTGAGCACTATGTATCCCTCCACACCTTCCCTTGAGGCTTACATCTCTTAATGCTTGTTAGACATATATCTTTTTCCCCCCGAAATTTTACACACCAAAACTTCGAAAAAAACCCCCAACTTTTAAGAACTTCCTACTCACCACCAAAATAAAACTAAACCTATAATTACGACCCGCCGTTCACTCCTACACTCACATCTCTTTACCTTAAAACAATACAAAACGGGCCTAATCACAAGCCCCGCCTTCATGAAACTTTTACTTCTATGATTACTCACCACAAAATAAAAATATAGGAAAACAAACCTCTAATCACGATTTGACGTTTGTTCTTATATAATTAAGGTAGCAAAGCGGACCATGCAAAAGGCTTAAAACCTTTACACAGATGTTCAAATCATCTCCTTAATACTAGAAGGTCAAGACTCGAACTTGAACCAGAAAGCCCAAAACTTTCAGTACTTCCAAATATACTACCTCCTAAACAGTAAAGTCAGCTAAAACAAGCTATCGGGCCCATACCCCGAAAATGCCCCCCGGCCTCTACTAATTAACCTGATAACCTGATTAACAATTCCACCGAGCATCACGCTAAGCACCATCCTCGTAACTTCATCGACACATTGACTTATAGCCTGAGCCTGCCTAGAAATCAATACACTATCTATAACCCCCATAATTTCCAAACCGCACCATCCACGAGCCACAGAAGCAGCAACAAAATACTTCCTAACCCAAACCCTAGCTTCCACAGCCATACTGCTCGCAGCAACAATAAATGCCCTCAACACATCACATTGAGAAATTACACTCATATCAGATCATGCCCCAACCACTATTATAACCCTAGCCCTAATAATAAAAATGGCAGCAGCCCCATTCCACTTCTGACTTCCAGAAGTAGCCCAAGGAACAACAACACTAACCAGCCTAACAATCCTAACATGACAAAAACTAGCACCTATATCCCTTCTACTTATAATGTCTGATAAAATTAACCAAACCATCTTACTAACTACGGCGATTCTATCAATGACCTTCGGGAGTCTAGGAGGCCTCAACCAAACCCAGCTACGAAAACTAATAGCCTTCTCCTCCATCGCCCACACAGGCTGAGTATTAACCACACTCACAATCGCACCCAACATCTCCACACTAACACTATCCATCTACATCCTAACTACCACCCCAATCTTCTTAATACTTCACTCAACATCATCCACTACAATCAAAGACCTCGGAATAATATGAACAACTACCCCCCTACTCACATCAGCCTTAACATTGACCATTTTATCCCTAGGAGGACTACCCCCCCTCACAGGCTTTATACCAAAATGACTAATTCTAAACAAAATAGTCTGCTTCAACCTAACAATAGAGGCAACCCTAATAGCCATCATATCACTATTAAGCCTATACTTCTACCTACGACTAACATACATCTCCTCAATAACACTTATACCACACACCAACACAATAACAATAAAATGACGAACGAACCCAAAAACAAAACCAATAACGACATCAACACTAACAATCATATCAGCACTAATACTACCAATAACCCCATCACTATAAAAGAAACTTAAGTTATATCAAACTAGGAGCCTTCAAAGCCCCCAAAAAAGAAACACACTTTAGTTTCTGAGAACTTGCGAACAATCACATCTTCTGCTTGCAACACAGATATTTTATCTAAACTAAAGCTCTCTAGACTGGCGGGCCTCGATCCCACAAAACACTAATTAACAACTAGCCGTCCAAACCAAACGGACTTCAATCTACTTCTCCGTTTTAACAAAGAAAAAACGGAGAAGCCCCGGACCAGTTGGTCGTCTTCGGGTTTGCAACCCGACATGAAACACTTCGGGGCCGGCAGCAAAGGGTGAACCCTTGTGGGTAAATTTACAATTTACCGCTTACACTCAGCCATACTACCTGTGTACACCACCCGTTGACTCTTCTCAACAAACCACAAAGATATCGGCACACTATACCTACTATTTGGCGCATGATCCGGACTAGTAGGCGCCTGCTTAAGCGTACTTATACGAATAGAACTAACACAACCCGGATCGCTATTTGGCAGTGACCAAATTTTCAACGTTCTCGTAACAGCCCACGCATTCGTAATAATCTTCTTTATAGTAATACCCATTATAATCGGAGGCTTTGGAAACTGACTTATCCCACTAATAATCGGGGCACCCGACATAGCATTCCCACGAATAAATAATATAAGCTTTTGACTCCTTCCCCCAGCACTACTTCTCCTACTATCTTCTTCATATGTGGAAGCAGGCGCAGGAACCGGCTGAACCGTTTACCCACCACTATCAGGCAACATAGTTCACTCGGGCCCCTCAGTAGACCTGGCAATTTTTTCCCTCCATTTAGCCGGCGCCTCTTCAATCCTAGGGGCAATTAATTTTATCACCACATGTGTTAATATAAAACCAGCATCTATACCAATATTCAACATCCCTTTATTCGTTTGATCCGTATTAATCACAGCAATTATGCTCCTTCTAGCCCTCCCAGTACTAGCAGCAGCCATTACAATACTCCTAACGGACCGAAATCTAAACACATCATTTTTTGACCCCTCTGGAGGAGGAGACCCCGTACTATTCCAACACCTGTTCTGATTTTTTGGCCACCCTGAAGTTTATATCCTAATTTTACCCGGATTTGGCATTATTTCTAGCATCATCACCTATTACACCGGAAAGAAAAACACCTTTGGATACACAAGCATAATTTGAGCCATAATATCCATCGCTATTTTAGGTTTCGTAGTTTGAGCACACCACATATTTACAGTCGGCCTTGATATCGACAGCCGAGCTTACTTCACAGCTGCTACAATAATCATCGCCGTTCCAACAGGAATTAAAGTCTTTGGCTGACTAGCCACGCTAACCGGCGGACAAATCAAATGACAGACACCAATCTATTGGGCCCTAGGCTTCATCTTTCTATTTACTGTAGGCGGAATAACCGGCATCATCCTAGCAAACTCATCCCTAGACATTGTCTTACACGACACGTATTACGTAGTAGCCCACTTCCACTACGTCCTATCTATAGGGGCAGTCTTTGCCATCATGGGGGGTGTAACACACTGATTTCCCCTATTTACTGGCTACTCACTTAATCAAACCCTGACAAAAACCCAATTTTGAGTAATGTTCTTAGGGGTTAATATAACATTCTTCCCACAACACTTTTTAGGACTCTCAGGGATACCCCGTCGATACTCGGATTTCCCAGACGCCTTTACCCTGTGAAATACCATCTCATCAATTGGCTCAACCATCTCACTAGTCGCAGTCCTCATATCCCTCTATATTGTATGAGAAGCCATAACATATAAACGAACCCTGCCCACCCCATTAGGAAAAAAAACTCACGTAGAATGATTCTACGGCACACCACCACCCCACCACACCCACACAGAACCCACATTTATACTAAACAACATGTACGCCCCAATTCGTGAATATATTACATACATAGAATGACCCTGACCCGAGAAGAGACAGATTTTAACTGCCATCTGCTAATTTCAAGTCAACCGCATTTTTAATGCTTTCCTGTCGAGAACGTAGTAAATTTATTACATAGCTTTGTCATAGCTAAATAACAGACATCTGTGGTCCTCAGTGCCATATGCAACCCAACTTTCCCTACAAGAAGGTACAGGACCCGCAATAGAAGAGGTCGTCTTTCTACATGACCACGTCCTCCTCCTCACCTTCCTAATGTCATTAGTTATTCTACTTTTTGCCACAACAGCCATCACAGCCACTGTAACACACAATGACCCTACAGAAGAAGTAGAACAACTAGAAGCCGCCTGAACTGCCGCCCCAATCATAATTCTAATCCTTACCGCCCTCCCATCCGTTCGATCATTGTATTTAATAGAAGAGGTATTTGACCCATACGTTACAATCAAAGCAACAGGGCACCAATGATATTGAAACTATGAGTATACCGATGGAACCAATGTCTCATTTGACTCTTACATAATTCAAACACAAGATCTGCCAAACGGCGCCCCCCGCCTACTTGAAGTTGACCACCGAATAGTAATACCAGCCAACCTACAAACCCGCATTGTAGTTACTGCAGAAGATGTCCTTCACTCATGAGCCCTCCCTTCACTAGGGATTAAAGTAGACGCCGTACCAGGACGACTCAACCAACTCCCTCTGGCCACCTCCCGAACAGGCGTATTTTTCGGCCAGTGTTCAGAAATTTGTGGCGCAAACCATAGCTTTATACCAATTGTAGTAGAAGCCGTACCCCTAACCTACTTCGAACAATGACTACTTACCACAAAACAGTACACCAAGAAGCTTCTACAGCATTAGCCTTTTAAGCTAAAGAAGAAACAAAATTTCCTTGGTGAATGCCACAACTAGACATTGTGTACATTTTTACAAACTACCTCTGAGCCTGACTCACCCTCATATCATTAGTATGAAAAATCCAAATTACCATCCTTAATAAAGACTCAGAAGCCATCTCCACAGACGACCTAAAAACAGAACTAATTTGAATCCTACCATGAACATAAACATATTCGAACAATTCGCAAGCCCAGAAATCCTATATGTCCCAACCAGCTTACTATCAATACTTATACCTATTCTTTTCATCCGACCAAATAATATACTCCTAGGAAATCGCACATCTGCAATTATAAGCTGATTCTTTAAAACCATCTTAACAAATATAATAAATCAACTATCACCAACCGGGCAAAAATGATCTCGTTTCCTAACGGGCCTGCTCGTATTTATCCTCCTATCCAACCTACTAGGCCTTTTACCCTACACTTTTACCCCAACCTCGCAGCTATCAATAAACATAGCCCTGGCCATCCCAATATGACTAGCGACAATCATCACAGGCCTTACTACTAAAACATCCTCAACACTAGCCCACATACTACCAGAAGGGTCACCAACCCCACTAATCCCCTTTATAATCCTAATTGAAACCATCAGCCTATTCATACGACCCATTGCACTCGGCGTTCGGCTAACAGCCAATATCACAGCCGGCCATCTACTCATAACAATAATTAGCTCAGCTGTCCTCAACTTCTTCAATTCTTACAACACACTATCTGCCCTAATACTGATTCTACTGTTCCTACTCACACTTCTAGAAATGGCTGTAGCCTGCATCCAAGCCTACGTATTCGTCCTTCTAATTACCCTTTATCTACAAGAAAATACATAGCCCTAATGACCCACCAACTCCACCAGTACCACATAGTCGACCCCAGCCCTTGACCCTTGACGGGGGGCCTGGGATCCCTACTCATGGCCTCAGGACTAGCCCTATGATTCCATACAAACACAACCACTGTCTTGAAACTCGGCCTTATTACCCTCACCCTAACCCTAATCCAATGATGACGCGACGTCGTACGAGAAGGAACTTTCCAAGGACATCATACAAAAGGAGTACAAAAAAACATACGGTATGGAATAATGCTATTCATTGTATCCGAAGTTTTCTTCTTCCTCGGATTCTTTTGAACCCTATATCACGTTAGTCTTGTCCCAACCCCAGAGCTAGGAGCCGAATGACCCCCAACTGGAATCACCCCACTAAATCCCCTAGAAGTCCCCCTACTCAACACAGCTGTTCTACTGTCATCCGGCGCAACAGTCACATGATCACACCACGCAACAATACAAGGTAACAAAAAAGAAGCAACATATGCCCTTATAATCACCATTGCATTAGGCATCTACTTCACAGCCCTTCAGCTTTCAGAATATATAGAGACCCCCTTCACAATCTCGGACAGCGTTTATGGCTCTCTGTTTTTCGTAGCTACCGGCTTCCACGGATTCCACGTAATAATCGGAACCACCTTCTTAATAGTCTGCTTAGCACGCCTTATTAACTTTCATTTTACAACATCACACCATTTCGGATATGAAGCAGCAATTTGATACTGACACTTCGTCGATGTAGTCTGACTATTCCTATTCGTATCAGTCTACTGATGAGGCTCATATTTCTTTAGTATAATATAGTACAAGTGCCTTCCAAGCACTTGGTCCCCCCCGGGAAGAAATAATAAGTCTAATTCTACTACTCACACTATCAATAACCATCGTCATCATTATTTATACAATCAACTCACTTATAATCATTAAGCCCGATATCAACAAACTATCCCCCTACGAATGCGGATTTGACCCACTAGGAGACGCACGTTCCCCAATCTCAATCCAATTCTTCCTAGTAGCCATCCTCTTCATCCTCTTTGACCTAGAGATTGTCCTTCTCCTTCCAGTCCCATGAAGCATAAACACTAACCCCCCCTTAACCTCAACCGCCTTAACAATAACACTATTATCCCTGCTAACACTCGGCCTAATTTACGAATGACACCAAGGCGGACTAGAATGAACAGAATCCAAGGGTAGTCTACGCCAGACATTTGATTTCGACCCAAAAGACCTTATATTTAAGCCCTTGTAATGGAACTCATCAAAATTACACTAACAATAATATTCTTCGTTATTATACTAGGTCTCTCAATACAACACAAACATTTAATACTAGCCCTCATATGCATTGAAGCAATGATACTTATTCTATTTACAATACTAGTAATATATACTACAATCTCACTAGCCATATCCCACACCCCAATACCCTTTATTCTCCTAACAATCTCAGTCTGCGGAGCATCCCTAGGACTTAGCCTAGTTGTTGCTACCACTCGAACACACGGCAGCGACTTTCTAAAAAATCTAAACCTCCTATAATGCTAAAAATTCTCCTCGCAACAACCATACTGATCCCAACAGCCTTCATCCTAAAACCCCAAATCCTACACCAAACAATAATCTCCTACACCTTCATCCTCACCCTTTTCAGCCTAATCTTCCTCAAACAAAACCAGTATCTAAAACCCCTATCAAACCTTTACCTAAACCTCGACCAAATTTCGGCCCCACTCCTCACCCTCTCCTTCTGGCTTCTCCCACTAATAATAATCGCCAGCCAACATGCAATAATATCAGAACCCATACAACGACAACGAACATTCATAGCTACCACCGTATTTTTACAAATCACAATTGCACTTACCTTCACCGCTTCCAACTTAACCTTAATGTATATTATATTCGAAGCTACCCTGGTCCCCACCCTTATTATCATCACACGATGGGGCCAACAAGCAGAACGACTAACAGCAGGAACCTACTTCATAATATATACCCTAACAACCTCCATACCACTTCTAATTGCTATCCTATTCCTAAACAACACATCCAACACCCCCACCCTATTTTGTCTTACAATCAAAACGAATAACCCATGTATAGACCTCTTTCTATGGCTAGCCTGCCTGACCGCCTTCCTAGCAAAAATACCACTTTATGGACTTCACCTATGGCTACCCAAAGCCCACGTGGAAGCACCAATTGCCGGCTCAATAGTACTAGCAGCCATCCTCCTAAAACTGGGAGGGTATGGCATCATCCGAATGATACAAATTCTCCCAACAACAAAAACAGACATATTTATACCCTTCATCGTGATTTCCTTATGAGGGGCAATCTTAGCCAACCTTACATGCCTCCAACAAACAGATCTGAAATCCCTAATCGCTTACTCATCAATCAGCCACATAGGCCTGGTCATCGCAGCCATCATAACACAAACCCCTTGGGGTTTAGCAGGAGCAATAACTTTAATAGTTGCCCACGGTTTCACATCATCAATACTCTTCTGCTTAGCCAACATTACATACGAACGAACACATACACGAATTCTTATACTCACACGAGGCTTCCACAACATTCTCCCAATAATAACAGCCTGATGGCTCTCAGCAAATCTTATGAACATTGCCACCCCACCCAGCATAAACTTCACCGGAGAACTTCTAATTATCTCAACTATATTTAACTGATGCCCCCCCACCATCATTCTACTAGGCTTATCCATACTAATCACCGCAACCTACTCCCTCCACATATACTTATCCACACAAGCAAACAAACCACTACTAAATATCTCGACCCAACCGACCCACACCCGAGAACACCTCCTATTAACCCTACATATTGTGCCTCTAATACTCATCTCCATCAAACCAGAACTCGTACTAAGAGTGTGTGTAATTTAAAAAAAATATCAAGCTGTGAACCTGAAAACAGAGACTCCCCTCTCGCACACCGAGAAGGAAACAAGACCTGCTAAATCTTCCACCCGATACTAACACACCGGCCTTCTCTCTACTAAAGGACAACAGCTACTCCGTTGGTCTTAGGCACCAAAATACTTGGCGCAACTCCAAGTAGTAGAACATGAATACTATCACCCCAACAATAACCCTAGCCGTATTCCTATTACTAATACTCATCATCACCAAACTATTTATCAAACCAAACCTGAACTTGAACGACACAAAAAACAGCCTAATAATTGCACTCACCATAAGCCTTATTCCCCTGACCCTCCTCCTAAATAATGAAAACGAAATAACACTATCTACACCTCCAATTATTAACACAGCCACAACAAATATTAACATCAGCTTCATCCTTGACACACCCTCACTAACCTTCATCCCTATTGCTCTCTTCATCACATGATCTATCATCGAATTTTCACTGTGGTATATATCAACTGACCCCTACATCAACAAGTTTATCAAATACCTCTTCATCTTCCTAATCGCAATACTAACAATCATCACAGCAAACAACATATTCCAACTCTTCATTGGATGAGAAGGAGTAGGCATCATATCTTTCCTATTAATCGGATGATGATATGCCCGATCAGACGCAAATACTGCAGCCCTACAAGCCATCATCTACAACCGAATTGGCGACATCGGCCTCATCATAACCACAGCATGACTCCTATCACTAACATCTATAAATATACAAGAACTCTTCATACAACATGAAGTCATCAACATCATCCCACTAATCGGACTAATCGCCGCAGCCGCTGGAAAATCCGCCCAATTCGGCCTACACCCATGACTCCCAGCGGCCATAGAAGGCCCAACACCAGTATCAGCCCTACTCCACTCAAGCACAATAGTTGTAGCGGGCATCTTCCTGTTAATCCGCCTACACCCAATCATACAAAAAACCGAACTTGCATTAACCATCTGCTTAATTCTAGGCGCAACAACAACAATATTCGCTGCCGCTGCAGCAGCAACCCAACACGATATCAAGAAAATCATTGCACTATCAACCACCAGCCAACTAGGCCTAATAATAACAATAGTCGGACTAAATCAACCTATACTAGCTTTCCTCCACATAGCAACCCATTCATTTTTCAAAGCACTACTATTCCTATGTTCAGGATCATTCATCCACAACCTAAAGAACGAACAAGACATCCGAAAAATAGGAGGCCTCAACAAAATCCTACCAATAACCTCATCCACCATCACAATCGCCAGCTTCACTTTAATAGGAATACCTTTTCTCTCAGGTTTTTATTCTAAAGACACAATCATCGAAACTATCCTAAACTCCTACACCAACTCCTGAGCTCTAACCATAACACTAATCGCAACAATACTATCCGCCGTATATAGCATACGAATTATCTACCTCACACTAACAGGATTCCCCCGTACCAAACAAAAAATTCACCATGAAACAAAAGCCCCAACCAAGCCAATCTTACGGTTAACCTTAGGCTCAATCTTCGTAGGCACAATAACTAAACTTTCGACCCTACAAACAACCACCACATATACAATACCAACAAGCATTAAACTATCAGCACTCACCATTACCCTAACAGGAATTATCCTATCAACAGACCTACTATTCCTATCAACCAAACAGCCCCCACAAAAACCAAAAACACTCAACCTATTTTTTAACCAATTAGCTTTTTTCAATCTCCTTCACCGAGCACTCCCAATAAAAATACTAAAATTCAGCCAACAAACCTCAACAGAATTAATCGACCTATGAACCCTAGAAAACTACGGACCAAAAGGCTTATCAAATACATCCATTCCACTAATTCACATAACTACACAACAAAAAAATCTAATTAAAAATTATATAACCACCTTCACCCTAACAATAATCATTACCTTAGTACTCAGCTGCCCCTAAAAGGTCGCAACCCACCTAACCGATATCAACTAAGAACAATTAAAATAGAAAATAGCGCCACAAGAAGACCCCATGAACAGACCATTAAACCAACCCCACCCCCAGAATAAAGCACCCCAAACCCATTAACTTCCACACAAATAAAACAATCCTGACCCAACACAACCAACCACTCCCCCAATCCAAAAATAAATACAGCACACAAACAAGCAACAACGCCAACACAAACGAACAAAGAAACAATAATCTTAGAAGTAAAAACCTTCAAAACATCCTCCACATCCTTTTCAACACTAATACAATAACTAAACACCACCACCAAGCCACCTAAGTACACTACAAAAGTTACCAAAGCAACAAACGTCTGACCTATGCCTACTATCATAATACAACAAGAAAACACAAGGCCTATCAAAGCAATCACCCCATAATAAGAAACAGGAGTTGTACTTAACACTACCGCCCCAACCACCACACATGTAATAGCTAAACAAAAAACATAATCCATAATAAACATGATTTCCGCTCGACTTTATCGAGACCTGCGGCCTGAAAAACCACCGTTGTTAATCAACTACAAAAACATGCCCCACCACTATATCCTAACCCTCTTCGGCCTTCTACCAGTAGCAACCAACATCTCAACATGATGAAACTTCGGCTCAATACTACTAACATGTCTAATGTTACAAGTACTTACCGGCTTCTTCCTAGCTGTCCACTATACGGCAAACATCAACCTAGCATTTTCATCCATTATCCATATCACCCGTGACGTCCCCTACGGCTGACTAATACAAAACCTACACGCCATCGGCGCATCCATATTCTTTATCTGCATCTACATTCACATCGCACGAGGATTATACTACGGCTCCCACCTCAATAAAGAAACCTGGGTATCAGGTATTACACTTCTCATCACACTGATGGCAACCGCCTTCTTCGGATATGTCCTCCCATGAGGACAAATATCCTTCTGAGCCGCAACAGTAATTACCAACCTACTCACTGCTGTACCGTACCTAGGCGCAACCATAACCACCTGATTATGAGGAGGGTTCGCAATCAACGACCCCACCCTTACACGATTTTTCGCACTACACTTCATCCTACCATTCGCAATTATTTCCCTGTCATCATTACACATTATTTTACTTCACGAAGAAGGATCTAGCAACCCACTAGGAACCAACCCAGACATCGACAAAATCCCATTCCACCCGTATCATTCATACAAAGACCTCCTACTACTAACACTAATACTACTAACACTTATAATTACCGTCTCCTTCTTCCCAGATATCTTCAATGACCCAGACAACTTCTCAAAAGCCAACCCATTAATCACCCCCCAACACATTAAACCAGAGTGATACTTCCTATTCGCCTATGGCATCCTACGATCAATCCCAAATAAGCTTGGAGGGGCCCTAGCTCTAGTAATATCAATTATAATTCTACTAACAGCCCCACTCACACACACAGCCCACCTCCGCCCAATAACCTTCCGACCACTTTCACAACTAATATTTTGAACCCTAATTTCAACATTCATTACCATTACATGAGCCGCCACAAAACCAGTAGAACCCCCATACATCATTATCAGCCAAGCAACTGCAACACTATACTTCACCTTCTTTATCTCAACACCCATCCTAGGGTGAATTGAAAACAAAATAATAAACTCATGCTCTAATAGCTTAAACACAAAGCATTGTTCTTGTAAACCAAAGCTGGGTTAAACCCTTAGAGCACCACACATCAAAGAGAAAGAAACTTCATCCCTGGCCCCCAAAACCAGCATTTTAATATTAAACTACTCTTTGTTGCTTCAATAAACCTAAACCCGCTATAAAAATATAACCCCCTCGGCCCCCCCCCTTACCCCCCCCCACTTACATAGGAGGAATTAGATATATACACACATTAGGATTTTCCCTATCTTTTCACCCTATGTATAATCTTACATTAATGGTTTGCCTCATGAATATTAAACCAGAATTTCCAATTAAATATTTTAACCTAAAATTGCCTTTGTACACTATATTAGCTCCTCATTTCTTGGTCGTTCAATGCTGCACGGATTATAGTACTTATTAATGCTCATGTCTATCCTTGATCTGGTGGTGTCTCTTAGTTTAACGCTTCCCGTGAAATCCTCTATCCTTTCATACATGCTAACCATTCGACTTCTCACGTCCATAAGTGCTACCCCTCCTCTCTTGCTCTTTCCAAGACCGCTGGTTACACTCTCAAGATCATCTCGATGGTCCGGAACCACCCCTCCATACTAGCTTTTTCCAAGACCTTTGGTCGCACCCTTTATATGGTACAATTCACCTCATGTTCTGATCAGCTATGCCAGTCCACCACTGGTATCCCTTTTTTCTCTCTCCCTTTCACCTGACTACCATATATGCACACACACAGTTAGGCATTTAGTCCGGGTTGAGCACTATGTATCCCTCCACACCTTCCCTTGAGGCTTACATCTCTTAATGCTTGTTAGACATATATCTTTTTCCCCCCGAAATTTTACACACCAAAACTTCGAAAAAAACCCCCAACTTTTAAGAACTTCCTACTCACCACCAAAATAAAACTAAACCTATAATTACGACCCGCCGTTCACTCCTACACTCACATCTCTTTACCTTAAAACAATACAAAACGGGCCTAATCACAAGCCCCGCCTTCATGAAACTTTTACTTCTATGATTACTCACCACAAAATAAAAATATAGGAAAACAAACCTCTAATCACGATTTGACGTTTGTTCTTATATAATTACTTCTATTCTACACACTACCAAAGCAAATCCAACCATCATCCACTTTCTCTACACCACCCAAAA